TTAAGAGCCCTTCGGTGTGAAAACAAAAAAGTTTGTGACGCTGGATTCGACTTCCGATAGATAATTGAAAATCGGAAATCCCTGTTATCTCATACTACTCTCTCGATACATAATCGAATCTTTTGGAACAAAGACAATACAAAAAATTTTTCATATCGAATTCGAAGTGCCATGCTATTATTACTTTATTATTACTTAATATTCAATATTCATATGGCGAAGGCATAGTTCTCTTTGTTTTCTCAAATAAAAAAAACCTCATTGGCGCCAAGCGTGAGGGAATGCTAGACGTTTGGTAAGTTCTCCCGCAGCTAGGAGAAAGGATCCCATTGACGCAGCTAAGCCCATGCATACTGTATGGACTTCTGGTCGCACAAATTGCATAGTATCATAAATCGCTAATCCGGCTATTACCCATCCGCCAGGAGAGTTTATAAACAAATACAGATCCTTAGTATCATCTTCGATACTGAGATATACCATAAGACCAATAAGTTGATTCGAGATCTCGCTATTAACGTCTTGGCCTAAAAAGAGTAATCTTTCTCGATAAAGTCGGTTGATTAGGGTAAAATTGCATCCCTTAAGAACCGTACGTGCACCTTTTGATGCATACGGTTCAAAGAAGATTGCGAAAAAAAAAGAATCAATGTCTAGATTCCAGTCCTGTTTATTTTTGCCTATTCTTTTTTTTTGATAGCAGGTTTTTTCTAACTTCTAACGAAAGGACTTTTTTTCTTCCTTAGAATAGAAAAAAGTCACTAAATTAATCGAATTAACTTCTCATTGATGTATTATTTCATCAAGATTCAATCCAAACCACGATGGTATTTTCTTGTTCATGAATAGGTCTCTTTCATCTTTTTAGGTTTCTGCTCTACTCCGGGTAAAGATCTGCCCGATATTGATTTGCACATATAGGACAAATCTTCTGATCACCATTTCTTTTTTATGACTTTTTTCAATTAATTTAAAATATTTCACCAAGTATTTAGTTTGAGATTCCCTCGTTTCCCAATATAGGATATCTTTACAAATAACAAAGAGGAATCCTTTTTCATACGCGCAGTAATCGTAGATATATTACCAATTGGGTTTTTTATAAACAGAGCCTGGATTTTTCATTTTTTTAGTCCAACCAAAGCCAACCATAAATTATTTTAATTGATAATAGTACTATGAATCCCCCCAAACAATGGATCTAATTGCATGCACTTCACGCTCCAATTTTTTGATGATTCCATTTTTATTTCTTGGGCGAAACAGAGGATATCTCGATCGGGGAAGAGAACGGGGAAATCCCATATGACCCCATATTTCTGACAAGTCGCACTATATGTCAACCCAAGATGCATCTTCCTCTCCAGGAATTCGGAAAGGTACTTTTGGAACACCAATAGGCATGGATTAAAAGAAAAAAGAACTAAATACTCTATTTCACTTTGATATGAAAACGTAACAATAGGGTTTTATTGTCTTTATAATATTGGCTTTATCATAATTAATTTTATCCATAGATTAGAAAAATTCAAAAATAAAGACAAAATAAATAAAGGAATTTTTTTACGAATAAGTTCTTTTGAAGATAAATTAAGGATGGACGCGTTTAATCATTGAAAATGGTATCAACCCCCCATTGCGTATTGGTACTTATCGAGTATAGAATAAACTTGCTTCTCTTTGTTCCTACGAACAGAATTGTTCAATTATTATGAACAGAATAGAATAAATATTAACCTAACGCTTCCCTTGTTAGGAAATAATCCCTTGAACAAGGGAGGTCCATAGGATAGTCATAGTATAGTTTTTTACAATGCAATAAAGTTACGCATGTCCGTTTTTCTTTGCGAAAGGGGTATTTTCCATGGGTTTGCCTTGGTATCGTGTTCATACCGTTGTATTGAATGATCCCGGCCGGTTGCTTTCCGTTCATATAATGCATACAGCTCTGGTTGCTGGTTGGGCGGGCTCGATGGCTCTGTATGAATTAGCAGTTTTTGATCCTTCTGACCCTGTTCTTGATCCAATGTGGAGACAGGGTATGTTCGTTATACCCTTCATGACTCGTTTAGGAATAACCAACTCATGGGGAGGTTGGAGTATCACAGGAGGGACTGTAACGAATCCGGGGATTTGGAGTTACGAAGGTGTGGCAGGGGCACATATTGTATTTTCTGGCTTATGCTTTTTGGCAGCTATCTGGCATTGGGTTTATTGGGATCTAGAAATATTTTGTGATGAACGTACAGGAAAACCTTCTTTGGATTTGCCCAAGATCTTTGGAATTCATTTATTTCTATCCGGGGCGGCTTGCTTTGGTTTTGGTGCATTTCATGTAACAGGCTTGTATGGTCCTGGAATATGGGTGTCCGATCCTTATGGACTAACGGGAAAAGTACAACCTGTAAATCCATCATGGGACGTGGAAGGTTTTGATCCTTTTGTTCCGGGAGGAATAGCTTCTCATCATATTGCAGCGGGTACATTGGGAATATTAGCG